ATACGTTGACTTATATCCACTAATCACAAAGATATTGCTACTTTATATTTTATTTTTGGTGTATGATCGGGAATGTTAGGTACAAGTTTTAGGAGATTAATTCGTCTAGAACTATCTCAACCTGGTGATTTCTCTATAGATTTTGATTATTATAATTCTGTTGTTACTGCTCATGCTTTTATTATAATTTTTTTTATAGTAATGCCTATTATGATAGGGGGATTTGGTAATTTACTGGTCCCCTTAATAATTGGGGCTACAGATATGGCCTACCCTCGTTTAAATAATATAAGATTTTGGTTATTACCACCTTCTTTATCTCTTTTAGTAAGTTCTGCTGTTGTTGGGTCTGGGGTTGGTACTGGTTGAACTGTTTACCCCCCTCTTTCTAATGGTATTTTTCACTCAGGGCCTGCTGTTGATTTCGGTATTCTTAGACTTCATATTGCTGGGGTTTCGTCTATTTTAGGGGCCATTAATTTTATTGTTACTATTTTTAATATAAAAGTCCAAGGTATAGGTTGGTCCAATGTTCCTCTATTTGTATGGTCTGTTTTTATTACTTCTTTTCTACTAGCTTTTTCTTTACCTGTTTTAGCAGCTGCTTTGACTATATTATTAACTGATCGTAATTTTAACTCTACTTTTTTTGACCCTGTTGGTGGGGGAGACCCAATTTTGTACCAACATTTATTTTGGTTTTTTGGTCATCCTGAGGTTTATATTCTTATTTTGCCTGGGTTTGGTATTATTTCTCATACAGTAAGGTTTTATAGTAATAAAATTGAGCCATTTGGATCCTTGGGAATGATTTATGCTATAATCTCTATTGCTACTTTAGGTTTTATTGTATGGGCTCATCATATATTTACTGTAGGGTTGGATGTAGACACTCGGGCTTATTTTACATCAGCTACTATAATTATTGCTGTTCCTACGGGAGTTAAGGTTTTCAGATGATTGGCAACTATATTAGGCGGAAAGTTGGACTTTAGCCCATCATTCTTATGGTCTATAGGGTTTGTTTTTCTTTTTACTGTTGGGGGGTTAACTGGTGTTATTCTTTCTAATTCTTCTTTAGATGTTAGTCTACATGATACTTATTATGTTGTTGCTCATTTTCACTATGTATTATCAATAGGTGCTGTTTTTGCTATTATAGCTGGTATCACACATTGGTTTCCTGTAATATACAACATACCAATAAATCCTTATTTGTTAAAAGGTCAATTTTGGGTTATATTTTTAGGTGTCAATTTAACTTTTTTCCCACAACATTTTTTAGGGTTAAATGGTATACCACGTCGTTATTGTGACTACCCTGATGGTTTTACTTATTGAAATACTATTTCTAGTCTTGGAAGTTTTATTACTGTTATATCTATTGTTATTTTTATTTTTATTATATGAGAGGGTATGAGAAGAGGGCGTGTCATTAATTATTATTCTTCTAATTTAATTTCTTCTGAGTTTTATTATGAGAGCCCAGCTCCTTCACACACTAATGTGGAAGCTTGAAAAGTTTGTAGTGGGGTTGTAATAATTTAGTTTTTATAAATGCCAAGATGAATGTCTTTAAATTTTCAAGATTCTAGGTCTCCTTCTATAGGAGAGTTGAGTGTTTTTCATGACCACGTGGTTGTTGTTATATCTGGTGTAATTATTTTAATTTCTTATATTATAATTTATATACTTTATAGGGTTAAATTTTATAAAAATTTATCAGAGGGAACTTTTATTGAGACTATTTGATCTATTGTTCCAGCGTTTTTGTTAATTATTTTAGTTTTACCTTCTATGAAAGTTCTGTATTTTATGGAGGATGTAAAAACTCCCTCGTTAAGCTTTAAAGTTATTGCCCATCAATGGTATTGATCTTATGTTGTTCCTTTATTTAAAAATTTTTCATTTAAGGTTAATGGTACATCTTTATTGTCTTCTTATGAATATGATTCTTTATTAGAGGATGATGTTAATGCTCCGCGTCTTTTAGGATGTAGGTCGGATTTAGTTATCCCGTTGAATAGGGTTTCTCGTTTATTAATTTCTTCTACAGATGTAATCCATTCTTTTGCGGTTCCTTCTTTAGGGTTAAAGGTTGATGCATTTCCTGGACGTATTAATCAATTATTCGTTAATCCAGTTCGTTTAGGAAATTTTTATGGACAGTGTTCTGAGATTTGTGGGTCAAACCATTCTTTTATACCAATTTCTATAAAAGTGGTTCCATTGGGTATTTTTGACCAATTTTCTAAAACATACTTATTGGATATTTTAAGTGAAGATTTCAAGGTTAATAATTTCGTTATTTAATACTCTTAAGCTTCAGTTTTAGAAATATAGTTTTGTCAGGGCTAAGATCTTATAGCTTATTGTTACCACAAATAATACCTTTACCTTGACTTTTTGTGTTTGTTTTCGTATTTTTAGGGATATTTACCGCATTTTTAATAGTTTCTATAGGATATGTAGGGTTTTTTGTTGAAAAAAAAATATTAAAAACTAGTGTTATTTCTATGCCTTGGTAAGTCTTAAATGATAATAAATCTTTTTTCTATTTTTGACCCTTCTTTAAGGTTGTTTTCTATTTCTTGAGTAATATGTGGATTTGTTTTTGTTTTGTTTCCTTCTTTATATTGAGTTGGTGGAATGTATTCTTATTTATTTCTTAACCTATTTTGTTTTAGGAAAAAGGAGGTTGATTATAGTGTTAGTAAAGTAGCAAAAGGGGTTTATAAGATGATTTTAAGAATTTTTATCTGTATTATGTTATATAATTTTTTTGCTATTTTTCCCCATATTTTTTCTATCACTTCTCATTTGTTAGTAACTTTCCCGTTATCATATAGATTTTGGGTTGGGATTATTTTATTCAGCTTGTATAAATCTTTAAAAGATTTTTTAATTCATTTAATCCCAACAGGCACTCCTTTGGGTTTAATTAGTTTTATGGTTGTTGTGGAGTTGCTAAGAAATTTTATTCGTCCTATGGCTTTAACTTTTCGATTAACTGCTAACATAATAGCTGGGCATTTACTTATGAGATTGATTGGGAATGCTGTTCTTTTTTTGCCAACTTATTTTTTGATTTTTGGGGCTATAGCCCAAAGGCTTCTAGTGTTTATGGAGTTGGGTGTATCTATTATTCAGGCTTATGTTTTTTCTACTTTATTACTTTTATATCTTTCTGAGGGGGAGAGGTCTCATTAATTTAAATTGAAATGAAAAAATTTAATCCTTTTCATCTAGTAGATTTAAGGCCTTGGCCTATCTTAACTTCTTTTTCTTTTTTAAGATTTGCTTTAGGGGTTATTGTTATAGTTCGTTGTTTTGACGTCTATCCATTTTTAATTTCTTTAGTTGTCTTACTTTATTCTTCTTTCTTATGGGGTCGAGATGTCCATCGTGAAGGTTGTTATGAAGGGGACCATAATCTTGAGGTTACTATTGGTTTTAAGGTTGGTATAATCTTATTTATCTTGTCTGAATGTTTTTTTTTCTTAGGGATGTTTTGGGGGTACTTACATTTAGCTGAACTACCAGCAGTAGAGCTTGGTGGTGTGTGACCTCCTGTTGGGGTAAGCCCTTTTGACCCTAAGGGGGTTCCATTTTTAAATACTATCTTGTTGGTTTCTTCAGGAGTTTCTGTTACTTGGTGCCATCATGCTATAGAAGTAGGGGAGTATAAAGTTAGAGTTGTATCTTTAGTAATAACACTAGTTTTAGGGTTATTATTTACTTGCCTACAAGCTTTAGAATATTATGTTGCTAGTTTTACATTTTCTTGTTCTTGTTATTCTTCTATTTATTTTATGGGTACTGGTTTTCATGGGCTTCATGTTATTATTGGAAGGGCTCTATTAATAATTTGCTTGTTTCGTTTTTATTTTTTACACATTAGACCTAATCATAGGATTGGGTTTGAATGTTCTGTATGGTATTGACATTTTGTAGATGTTGTGTGATTTTGTTTATACCTGATTTTTTATTGATGGGGAGTTTAGACTAAATTAAAGCTTTTTAGTATAATTAAGTATAGTTAATTTCCAATTAATAGGTTTTAAAAGCTTTGTTTTTTTATATGTTATTTTTTGTGTTGTTTATGGTTTTAGTTTTTTTTTTACTAGTGGTTTTACTGTCATATTTTTTTATAGGTTCTGAGTTTTATAAAAGCTCTCCATTTGAATGTGGTTTTCAGCCTTTTATAGTAAGGGGGTCTTCTTTTTCTATACCTTTTTTTGTAATTTCTTTGATATTTCTATTATTTGATGTAGAAATTATTATTATAAGATTCCCACCTTTTGTAAGAGAGTACTTTTTTATTTATTATTGGTTTGTGATTTTATTAGTACTATTAGCCACTTGTTATGAGTGGTTAAGGGGTATTTTATCCTGGGTATCTAGCTTTTAATAATTAGTTTCGACCTAATTTATTGTGTCAGCTAGTATTTTATTAACAATTTAAAGCTTAAAGCTTAGGGGCTCATAATCTCTAGAGGTTAATTGTTGTCTTTAAAAATATTTAACTTTGAAAGTTAATTGTGCTTTTAGCTAAAGACTAGGCTTGTTAAAAGTTGATGTTTTATTATATAACCTCTTAAAATTTTAGATTTGCAATCTAATGTATTTTTAAAACTTAAGAGATTTAAAATTATCTCTAGGGTTATTCTATTTAAGATTACGGCTTTGGGAGTTGTAGAATTACCCCTTGGATAGACTTTTAATGAAAGCTGTAAACTTTCTTTTTTGTGCTATTATGGAGGGTTTAAGATATATAAATCTTTATGCCTTTTAAGCATAAAAAGCACTCATAGCAACTCTTTTCCAAATATAGTTTTTAGAATATCTCTTTGTTAATGAGAAGGTTGATTTTGGTGGGTTGGATGAAAGCCTATATTTTGTTTATTTTAATTCTTTATGGGAATGTTTTATTTATATTTTCCAATAGTTGGGTTTTTATAAAAATTGTTAAAGGGTTAGAAGACTAAGTTTGTGCCAGCAGTCGCGGTCATACTCTATTCTTTAAATTTTGTTTCTTTATAAGGTTGATTTTTTATTTTACCCTTAAGGGTGAAATTTTAAGGTTTTATTTTTAGAAGTCTATAAAAGGTAACTGTAACTAAGAATAGGATTAGATACCCTAGTATTTTAGGGTTATTATTAAGTAGTAGATAATTTTTATTAAACTTAATTTTTCTGGCGGTTTATTACCCATTCACAGGAATTTGTTAATTTTAAAAGATAACCCGCCTTTATTATAACCAATCTAAATTTTATGTACGGCTGTTAGGCTTTAATTTAATTATTTTTGCTTTAAGATTTAATCCCTTAATTCAGGTCTATGTGTAGAAGATAAATTGGTTTTTAATGAGTTACTATAATAGGGGAATTTTTTTATATAAATAATTTAATTTGGATGTGAAAGTAAAATAGATATTAAAATTTCTATTTGAAGAAGGACCTAATAAAAGTACATATCGCCCGTCACTCTTTTGATAGATAAGTCGTAACAAAGTAGGAGTACTGGAAAGTGCTTCTTGTTTAAGAGTTTCATTATTTTTTGCTTACAACAAAAAATCTTTTAACTCTTCTGTTTTTATGGTGTAGTTTATTAAAAAATTTTTAATTACAATATTTTTATTTTTGTTTTCCAGTGATGGTTTTATACTAGTTAAGTATTTACCTTTTGTACAAGGGCTGGTAGAGTTTTATTATTTTATTAAACTTAGAATATTTAAGATTTTACAAGGGTTTTTAATTTTAATATTATTTTAAAATCTTTGTAAGGAGTTATACGCTTTCGTTTTTTTGGGTAACTAGAATTATTGTGTAAAAAGGGATAAGCCTTTTTTTGTTTTTATTATTTTTTATATATACGTTTTCTTTAATAGTAGGGGTATGTGTAATAACTTATTATGATTTAAACAAACATTAAAAATTTTTATTAAAACTAAATTTTAATTATCAAATTAGTAGATTTATAAACATAATTGTTTAGTTTTTTATATTATTGTAATAAAGATATTATTTTATGTTACTAATTTTATCTAAGACTGGTTATTAAAACCATAGCTATAGTGTTTATAGTTTTTTCTGCCCAATGTATTTTATAAATGGCTGTGGTTTTCACACTAAGGTAGCGAGATCATTAGTTATTTAATTGATAACTTGCATGAATGAAAGATCTTAGGTTATATTCTTTTTAATCTTTAATTTATATTGTTGTTGAAAATAACAACTTTTCCCTTAAGACTAAAAGACCCCGGGATTTTTATACTAAGATTATATCTAGTATTTAGTTGGGGCAATGGGATTATTTAAATAAAATTAAATTTTTATATTATTGAACTTTAAACTAAAGATAAATAGGAAAATACCCCGGGGATAACAGCTTAATTATTTTTATTAGTTCTTATATATGAAATAGGTTGAGACCTCGATGTTGGATTAAAATTATTTTTAGGCGAAGAAGCTTAATTAATGAGACTGTTCGTCTCTTAAACTTTTACATGATCTGAGTTAAAGTCGGCGTGAGCCAGACTGGATTTTATCTAAGGGTAAATGTAAAGTTAGTGTAGTACGAAAGGACCCACTATAATACATAATGTAAAAATATTTTAGAGCTTTAGGTTAACGTAAAAACTATATGTCTTCAAAACATATGATTTTAAGCTTTTAGGGGTAGGGGTTGTTAAAGATTTGGTAAATTTTTCCTAATCTTTTATAAGAAAAATACAGGTAAACATAAAGTTAATACTCTTAGACTATAGGGAAGAAAAACTTTTCAACAAAGATTTATGAGTTTGTCATATCGGACTCGTGGGAAGCAGCATCGAATTCAAATAAATAAAAAACAAAATGTTAATGTTTTTAATAAAGACATCCTTACTCCTAAAAAAATTAAGGTTGATAAAAATCTTAAAAATATGATTATACCATACTCTATAATAAAAATTAAGGCAAATAACCCACCCCCATACTCAATGTTAAATCCAGAAACGATTTCTGATTCTCCTTCAGCTAAATCAAACGGGGTTCGGTTGGATTCTGCTATACATATTACTACTCATGTAAAAAATAACGGTAATGATAAAAATATTAACCATAAGTTTTCTTGGATTATTTTTATTTTTATTGGTGAGTAGGAGTTTATTAGATATAAGATCACAAAAATAAAAATTACAAAACAAACTTCGTAAGAGATAATCTGCCTGATAGCCCGATATCCGCCAATTATAGAGTACTTAGAGTTCGACCCCCAACTTGTGAGTATAAACACAAAAGCAGAAAGTCTTATAATAGATAAAATACAAAAGATTTTTATTTTATTTCTTAATAAAGAGAAGATTCTCTCATATCATAGTCAACAAGACATTATTAGTAGTATACCTAATAAGGGGGCTCTTCAATATATAAATCTTTTCAGGGGTTGCAATTTTCTGGTTTCTTTAGTTAGTAATTTTGCCGCGTCAGAGATTGGTTGTAGCAGCCCTCAGATTAAAACTTTATTAGGCCCCTTTCGATAGTGTATAATTCCTATAATTTTTCGTTCTACTAAAGTAAAAAAAGCAATTCCAAGAAGAACACCAATAGTGGAAAAAATGGAGGAAAGATAGAATATTGCGTAGTGGGGGGAAGAAAAAGATCTTTTAAACACGCAAATAAGATTGTATAAGCTTTTTTGTAGGGTTGAAAAAAGAAATATTTATACATTTTATGGAGACAATTACTATAAATATTAAGAAGATTAGTATAAATGGGATAATATAAGTACCCATAGAAAGTTTTTCTAAAGACGGTGTAAGTTTTTCTTGTGGGAGCATAAGTATTAGTAATAATAATCTTATTAATAAAAACCATATATTGTTTTTTAGGTTATTCTTATATTCGTAGAATGATGAGATTGAGCAATAAGAAAATAAGATTATTATACCAGAAGAGAATGAGATGATTAGACAACATGAGATGAAAACTGATCTAGAAATTATGTACATTAATAATCCAAGAGTAGTTCTAATTAGAGTTAAAAATAAAGATAGCTTTAATGGAGATCTTGATTTTTCTATTATTAATAAAAATATTGAACACATAAGAAGTAAAGACAATCCTTAAAAATTCTTTTGATTTACAAAATCAATGTTCTTTATTTAAACTACAAAGGAAAAATGATAAGGGGGTTTTTAATTCTTTTTCTTTTTTATTTTTATCTTTCTATTTCTAGTAGTACTAATATTTTAATTTTACTTATTTTAGTTGAGTTTATAATTTTGTTTTGTTTTATGCATATGGTTTTTTTAAGGTTTTCTTATATTGTGGGCTTATTTTTTATTTTAATTGGGGTTTGCATGGGGGCTTATTCTATTTGTGTATTTATTTTTCTTTATCGTTCTAAATCTTCTTCTTATATTTTATCAAGTAGGTTAGAGCTTTTGTATTAAATAAATGATAACTTTTTTATTTTTGTGGGTTATAACATTTTTATTGGTTATAGACAAGCTGTTTTTTGCTTGATTAATCCCTATTTTTATACTTTCTATTCTTTATTTATTTATAGGAGACATATACACTTTTTCTTTGTACTATGGTTTTGTGGGGGTCGACTATTTTAGAATTTTCATAATTTTTATTACCTTGTGGGTATTTTACTATTGTGTTTTATGTTTCAAAGATTTTAAATCATTTTTTTATATATGGGGGATGTTTTTGTTTTTGGTTTTATGTTTCATAGTAGATAATTTTTTATTGTTTTATATTTTTTTTGAAGTTGTCTTTTTGTTAATATTTGTTTTTTTGTTAAGGTGAGGAAAAACTATAGAGCGTATTCAAGCTTCTTTTTATATATTTTTTTATACTTTAGTTTTTTCTTTACCTTTTTTTGTTTTTATTATTTACTGTTTAAGTAATTTTTTAAATATAAGGTTTTTTTCAATGAATTTTTTTTGTGGGGAGTATAATTGATTGGTTTTTTTTATTATTATAGTATTTATCGTTAAGCTTCCACTTTATGGGGTGCATTTGTGGCTTCCTAAGGCTCATGTGGAGGCTCCTGTTACTGGGTCTATACTTTTAGCAGGAGTTTTACTAAAGTTAGGGGCTTATGGTCTTTTTCGTTTTTTTCCTTTTATAGAGGAGTTTTCTAGTTCAAGGATCTTTTGGAATGTTTTTTTTTATTTCTCTATCATTGGGGGTGTTATTATTTCTATGATTTGTGTACGACAAAGGGACTTAAAAATTATTATTGCTTATTCTTCTATTGTTCACATAAGATTTATAGTTATTGGTTTAATCTCTTTTTCAGATATTGGTCTTATAGGGGCTATTTTAATGTTAGTAGCCCATGGGTTTATTTCACCTTTTTTATTTTTTGGGTTAAACTATATTTACGAAATTTTTCATTCTCGAAGTGTGTTTGTTTTAAAAGGAGTTGGTTTATTTATACCTATTTTTGGTTTATTTTGGTTTTTAGGGGTTGTTTTTAATACAGGTTTTCCCCCATTTATGTCGTTTTTTTCTGAGGTTATAATCTCCATAGGATTTGGGTTTTTAGGAGCTCTAGATTGAGTAGTGTTATTAATCTTTTTTTTTATGTGTGGATTGTATAATATTTATCTATATGTTTTTCCTACACACGGTGGTGTGTCTTTCTTTTTGTCTTCATATTTTTCTTATGATTATTTGTTTTTAGGCTTTATTCATTTTTGGTTTATTTTAATTTTCCCTTTAATGTGTTTGTGATTAATTAGTTTAATAAAAATATTAGTTTGTGGAACTAAAGAAAAAATTAGTCTTGGTAATTTTTTATTTTTCTTGAATTTTTCTTTTTATAGGGTTGTTATTTTCTGTTATAGGGAGGTTTTTATTTTTTTACAACTCTTTAGTTTTAAACTTTTTAGTACCAAGTTTTATTATAGACGATTTTAATTTGTCATTTTGTTTTGATTATGTTAGCTGTTTTTTTTTCTCTTGTGTATCTTTTATTAGTTCGGTTGTTTTTATTTATAGTAAATATTACATAAGAGTTAATAGAAAAATTGTTAATTCTGACCAGCTTCGATTCTTGTCTCTTTTATTTTTATTTGTAGTTTCCATATTTTTTTTAGTTTTTTCATACTCTTGATTTTTAGTTATGTTGGGGTGGGATGGTTTAGGGGTTGTTTCTTTTTTACTAGTTATTTACTATAATGACCCAAAAAGTATGGACTCTGGTTTAATTACTTTTTTAACCAATCGTTTAGGAGATTGTTTTTTTTTGTTAAGGTTTATATTTATATTTTATTGTGGGTATTTTTCTTTCAATTATTTAAGTGTAATTGATTTTCTATGATTTTCTGTAATTGTGATAGTTGGTGCTATCACTAAAAGAGCTCAAATACCGTTTTCTGCGTGGCTACCTGCTGCTATAGCAGCCCCAACTCCGGTGTCTTCTTTAGTACATTCTTCTACTTTAGTTACTGCTGGAATTTTTCTATTAATTCGATTTAACTTTATATTAATTAGGGTTTGAGGCTTAATAATACTTATCTCTTTATTAACTATACTTTTGGGTGGTTTATTTGCTAATTATGAGTTAGACTTTAAAAAGATTGTTGCCATATCAACACTAAGGCAGTTAGGTTTTATAGTATTTTCTATTTCCATAGGGAATTGGCTATTAGGTCTATTACATATAATTTTTCACGCTTTCTTTAAAAGGTCTTTGTTTTTATCAACAGGTTCTTTAATACATTTTTTATTTGGGAACCAAGATTCTCGTTTATTTGGGGGATTTTTTATGTCATTTTTTTGTAAATTATTTTTTTCTATAAGTTGTTTATGTCTTATAGGGTTCCCATTTACTTTGGGGTTTTATTCTAAAGATTTTATTTTAGGAAACTTATTATTCTTCAACACTTCTGGGCTTATTGGTTATATTTTTCTTATTTCTTGTTGTTTTACTGTTTCTTATAGTTTACGTCTTTTACTCTTAGGGTACTCTGGTTATTCTTCTTATGACCCATACACTAGTTTTAGTGAGAGAAAAACATTTTTTTATGGGGTTATAATTTTATTTTTAATTAGTACTTTTATTGGAAATTTTTTTTTGTTTTATTTTATCCCATTGAATGTTGTTTTTTCTTTTTTTGAGTTGTTTGTTGGGTTGTTGGTTTTATTTTTTGGGGTATTGACTTATTTTTTTTTGTTTAATTTTTATATTTTTTATTTTATAATAACTATTATAATATTTTTACCTAGGTTGAATTCTTTAATTTCTTCCTTTTTTATAAAAAAAATTTTTTATGAGATAGATAATACATGAAATGAGATTTTTACTGCTAAAGCAAGAGAGAACTTTTTTATTTTTTCTGAGAATGTGACAAAATCTTTTTACTACTCTAGTTTTATTTTTATGGGTGTTATTTTTTCTTTAGTTTTAGTTTTTATTTAAAAATGTTTTTAGCTTATGAAAGCGTTAGCTTTGAAGGGGCTAAAGGTTTAAAACATTACCTATTTATATATATATATATATATATATATATATATATATATATAATATATATTATATATAAATTATATATAAATATATAATATACATATGGTATATACATATGTATATTATATAATAATATATAATAAATAAATATAATATAATTATAGTTATAAATAATAAAAGGTTATATTAAATATATTTATAGTTATAAACATATAAAGACTATAAAAAACCAATTTATTATACAATAAATTGGGTCTTTATATGAAATAATAAAATTAATTATATATTATCTTATTGAAAGATGTTCAATGTGATTAGCAGGATTAGAAGTCCTTTTTTACATCTTTGAAATTTAACCTCTAAATTCAAAGTTTAGTGTGCTTTACACTTTATTTCATAGGCTAGTTTTATTTTACCCTATCAAGATAAACCCTATTAGAGGTTAAGCCTAAAAGAAAAATTAATATTGTTAAAGTTATTATTATAATTAAAAGTGGAGCTTCTTTTAAAGAAGATTTTATTCTTAAAGATGAGTGTTGTGGTTTGAAGGGGGTGTTTATAACTAGTGTGTAAGAACTTCATAAATAGTGGTAAATAAAATAGCATCTTATAATTATTATAACAACTATTATTTCTTTAGGGAAATTTAATTCAACTATGGTTAAGATAATAACTACTTTACCAATAAATATAAAAGATGGTGGGATTCTTCTCATATTTATAATAACTATAATGGCCTCAGAAGTTTTTTTTTTAATGTTGAATGTTTTTATTTTTATGTTTTCTATAAAATTTATGGTAATAATTAAAGAGATAGAGTAGATAAAGAAGTAATATAAGTATGTTACGAGAGATATTATAACTGCTATAAAAAACCATCCATTATTGTTTATAGAAGATAGAATTAGAATAGATTTTATTGATGATGTTTTTTTTATTTTATAAATAGGAGCCACTAAAGTTATTAATCTAATCGTTAAAACTAATATTAAAGTGTTGAAGTATAGTATAATCATAAAAGGTAAAAGTTTTTGTCAGGTTATTAATGTTTTTATTCTTCTAGTTTTTATTTTTAAACTTTGTATAGTCTTTAAATATCATAAATGAAGTGGGAAGGTCCCAGATTTTATAATTAAACATAATATTGAAATAATTGTTAATGTTTTTCTTTCATTTACAGTGGATACAGATACTAAAAAGATAATTGAGGATGTTAATTGAATAATCAGATAAAGTATTGTTGGTTTAACGTTTTCTATATCTTTTTTTAACTCTTTTGTTATTATACCACACATTACTAAAGAGTTGAGTTCTATGGATACCCATAATATTACTCAAGAGGAGGAAGAAATACCTAATATTGTAGATACGATCACTAATCAAAATATATTCCCTTTATTCTTTAACCTTGAAAGAGTTATGTTCATTTAAACTAAGGGAAAAAGTTATATGATTAATAAAATTAATAAAAAGTATGAAATGGTTATAAATATACCAATGTTAATGTAGGGGTATTCAACAGGGTTTGCTCCAATTCATGTAAGTAAGATTACATTACTTACAAAGATTCAAAAAATAACTTTTTTGATAGGATTGAATTTTTTATTAAATTTTCTTTTTATGAAGCATAGGATTAGTAACACTAGAATTGAGCCGGCTATTGCGCATACTCCACCTAGTTTTGATGGGATAGCCCGAAGGATTGCATATGCAAATAGGAAATACCACTCTGGTTGGATGTGTGTTGGGGTAGATGTTCTTCTAGCTGGGGAAAAATTTTCCACATCTCCTAGCATGTTAGGGTTTAGACAAACCACTGTCATAATTAGAATTATTGATAATATTAAAGGAGTAGAATCTTTTACTAAAAAATAAGGGAAAAATTTTATTTTATCAAAGTCTGTGTTTAACCCTATGGGGTTTGAAGAACCTGGTTTATGAAGTAAGATTAGGTGGACTATAACAAGGGCTGTGATAATAAAAGGTAGAATAAAATGTAATGAGAAGAATCGATTCAAGGTGGGTTGGGATACTGAGAAGTTTCCCCACACTCAGGTTGTTACTTGTGGGCCTAAATATGGGAGGGCTGAGATTATTCTTGTAATAACTGTAGCTCCTCAGAAAGACATTTGCCCTCAAGGTAGAACGTATCCTATGAAAGCAGTTATCATAGTAAGAAGTAGGATAATCACACCTGACCCTCATACTATTGGTATTTTGATTGGAGAGTTAAAATAAATTCCTCGGGCTAGATGGATGTATATAAAAATAAAAAATAATGAAGCTCCATTTCTATGAATGTACCGCATAATTCAACCGTGGTCAATATCCCGCATAATATGTATAACTGATTGAAATGCTAATGATGTTTCTCTTACAAAATTTATTGATAATACTAGTCCTGTAATAATTTGAAGTATTAGTGTTATTCCTAGGAGAAAACCTATGTTTCATAAGTATGAAATTGAAGTTGGGGTTGGTAGGTTTGCTAAAGAATTTATTAATATTTCTACAATAGGATCTTTTTTTGAAATATTTATTTTTTTCATTTATTGTAAAATATCCTTAAAATTCTAAATTTTATGCAAAAATCTGCTTTTACAATAATTTTTGTGGACAAGAAAATGACTTTTTTGCACGAAGTTTTAGAATCTTGACCATTATTGTTATTCATTTTAATTTAGCATAACATAATGCGAAGAGTTTAAGCCCTCTTAGATCTTAATTAAAATT